GAGTCCGAACGGTCTATGGAGTATTAGGCATCAAAATTTGGATATTTTGGGAATAAGAATACTTTCCTGGCTTTACTGTTTACACTATATCCATTGATAAAAAAAAATAGAATAAAAAAAAACTTTTTCTTTTCATGCTTTTTCTCTTAAATCAAAAAAATAAGCAATTCTATAGGTTTGAATAAAAATTTGATTGATGATTTCATATAATTGCTATGCTTAGTGTGCGACTCGTTGGTTTTTTTTTATAGGATAGAATTCCAAAAAAATGGACAGACCCCTACTGTGAACTAATAACTATATAACTAATAACCAACTCATCGTTTCACATTATCTGGATACAAAAAAGCAGTCAAGATATGATATATTGGTCATATCATTGTAGCAACTGAAATCTTTCTTACATAAACAAAAAAAAAATCAATCTGATTATGATATAAAAAAAGTATGCAGATAAAGGGAAGGTTGAGAGAAAGAAAGAAAAAGAATATCAATGATATAGGATTCCAATATATGTAAGGTTTAGGAGTCATCTCATAAAAGGCAGTGTAATAAAGCATCAATACTGATTGATCCATAAGTATATGAATCTATTCATAGAAAAAAATCAAGAGCCTCGAGCCAATAAAGACTAAAAAGATTGACTCAAGAACAAATTTCATGAGGGGCTCCATTGTAGAATTCAAACCTAACCATTAATTGCGAAGCGACGGGAACGATGGAACCTATGAATACGTAAGATTCTATTGAAAAATGAATCCTAATAATTCATTAGGTAGGATGGCGGAACGAACCAGGGACCAATTCATTTATTCCGATAATTCATGAGCTAACCCTACAACTAAAATAGATATTGAAAGAGTAAATATTCGCCCGCGAAGGTTTTTATTAGATTACTCAATCTTGTTCGATCCAATATGATAATATGATCAAAGGCAAAACAAAATAAAGATTCGTTAGAAAAAAACCACATTATATCACTATCTAGAAATAGAAATAATTATCTAGAAAAAAAAATACATGTTTAAGTATATATCCAAACAAGATATAGAAATTTCTAATAGATTAGATGAAATCTCAAAGAATCCATGATTCAGTATATTTTCATAAAATTCTCAAATTCGAATCGTTTCATTCGCGATGAGCCGGATGAGAAGAAACTCTCATGTCCGGTTCTGTAGTAGAGATGGAATTGAGAAAGAACCATCAACTATAACCCTAAAAGAACCAGATTTCGAAAACAACATAGAGGAAGAATGAAAGGAATATCTTATCGAGGTAATCGTATTTGTTTCGGTAAATATGCTCTTCAGGCACTTGAACCCGCTTGGATCACATCTAGACAAATAGAAGCAGGGCGACGAGCAATGACAAGAAATGTGCGCCGTGGTGGAAAAATATGGGTACGTATATTTCCAGACAAACCAGTTACGGTAAGACCTACGGAAACACGTATGGGTTCGGGTAAAGGATCTCCCGAATATTGGGTAGCTGTCGTTAAACCAGGTCGAATACTTTATGAAATGGGCGGAGTAGCAGAAAATATAGCCAGAAAGGCTATTTCAATAGCGGCGTCCAAAATGCCTATACGAACTCAATTTATTATTTCGGGATAGGAACGTAGAACCAAAGAAAAGAAGTCTTGGGGATAAAAAAAAATTGCAGGTTTCTTTTTGACAAACAATATTTCTTTTTTTTTTACTTCGCCCTTTGGATTAACATTGAAAGAACAGATTCAAAAATGATATGATTCAACCTCAAAGCCATTTGAATGTAGCGGATAACAGCGGGGCCCGAGAATTAATGTGTATTAGAATCATAGGAGCTAGTAATCGCCGATATGCTCATATCGGTGACATTATTGTTGCTGTGATCAAGGAAGCATTACCAAACACACCTCTAGAAAGATCAGAGGTGATCAGAGCTGTAATTGTACGTACTTGTAAAGAACTTAAACGTGACAACGGTATGATAATACGATATGATGATAATGCTGCAGTTGTGATTGATCAAGAAGGAAATCCAAAAGGAACTCGAGTTTTTGGTGCGATTGCCCGAGAATTGAGACAGTTAAATTTCACTAAAATAGTTTCATTAGCACCTGAGGTATTATAAGATGAGATCATACGTAATATAGTTATATTATACATAGTATTTGGATGAAATAGAGTAATTAGTGGATTAGGTTGTATCGGACGCATATCCCTTTATTTAATAACAAAAATATAAAAATTAAAAAATAAATAAAAAATAGCATGTTGATTATATCAAAAATGGGAGACAACCAAAATTTTAGTTTATCATGGGTAGGGACACTATTGCTGACATAATAACCTCTATACGAAATGCTGACATGAATAGAAAAGGGACGATTCAAATAGCATCCACTAACATCACGGAAAACATTGTTAAAATACTTTTAAGAGAAGGTTTTATCAAAAACGTGAGGAAGCATCAGGAAAACAACAAATATTTTTTGGTTTTAACCCTACGACATAGA